TAGAGACCCCATTTTATGAAATATCTGAGAGATCAAAAGAAGAACAGATGGTTTATTTATCGCCGAGTAGAGATGAATACTATATGGTGGCGGCAGGAAATTCTTTGGCGTTGACTCGGGGTATTCAGGAAGAAGAAGTTGGTCCAGCTCGATACCGTCAAGAATTTTTGACTATTGCATGGGAACAGATTCATCTTCGAAACATTTATCCCTTCCAATATTTTTCTATTGGAGCTTCTCTCATTCCTTTTATCGAGCATAATGATGCGAATCGGGCTTTAATGAGTTCTAATATGCAGCGTCAAGCAGTTCCGCTTTCTCAGTCCGAAAAGTGTATTGTTGGAACCGGCTTGGAACGCCAAGCGGCTCTGGATTCAGGGGGTTCGGCTATAGCCGAACGCGAGGGAAAGATCATTTATACCGATGCTGAAAAGATCGTTTTATCAGGTAATGGGGACACTATAAGCATTCCGTTGGTTATGTATCAGCGTTCCAACAAAAATACTTGGATGCATCAAAAACCTCAGGTTCATCGGGGTAAATACCTTAAAAAGGGGCAAATTTTGGCGGATGGTGCGGCTACAGTTGGTGGCGAACTCGCTTTGGGGAAAAATGTATCAGTAGCTTATATGCCATGGGAAGGTTACAATTCTGAAGATGCCGTACTCATTAGCGAACGTCTAGTCTATGACGATATTTATACTTCTTTTCATATCCGGAAATATGAAATTCAGACTCATGTGACAAGCCAAGGACCTGAAAGAATCACTAATGAAATACCTCATTTAGAGCCTTATTTACTCCGAAATTTAGACAGAAATGGAATTGTGATGCTGGGATCTTGGGTAGAAACTGGTGATGTTTTAGTAGGTAAATTAACGCCTCAGACAGCGAAAGAATCATCCTATGCTCCAGAAGATAGATTATTACGAGCCATACTTGGCATTCAGGTATCCACTGCAAAAGAAACTTGCCTAAAGTTGCCTATAGGCGGAAGAGGTCGAGTTATCGATGTGAGGTGGGGCCAGAAAAAGGGGGGTTCCATTTATAATCCAGAAATGATTCGTGTATATATCTCACAGAAACGTAAAATCAAAGTGGGCGATAAAGTAGCTGGAAGACATGGGAATAAAGGTATCATTTCAAAAATTTTGCCTAGACAGGATATGCCTTATTTGCAAGATGGAACACCTGTTGATATGGTATTCAATCCATTAGGAGTACCTTCGCGAATGAATGTGGGACAGATGTTTGAATGCTCACTCGGGTTAGCGGGAGACCTGCTGGGCAGACATTATAGAATAACACCCTTTGATGAGAGATACGAGCAAGAGGCTTCGAGAAAACTAGTGTTTTCTGAATTATATGAAGCCAGTAAGCAAACAGCAAATCCATGGGTATTTGAACCCGAGTATCCTGGAAAGAGCAGAATATTTGATGGAAGAACAGGAGATCCTTTTGAACAACCTGTTATAATAGGAAAGTCCTATATGTTAAAATTAATTCATCAAGTTGATGATAAAATCCACGGACGTTCCAGTGGTCATTATGCACTTGTTACACAACAACCCCTTAGGGGAAGGGCTAAGCAAGGTGGACAACGAGTAGGAGAAATGGAAGTTTGGGCTCTAGAGGGATTTGGTGTTGCTCATATTTTACAAGAGATGCTCACTTATAAATCCGATCATATTAGAGCTCGTCAGGAAGTACTTGGTACCACGATCGTTGGGGGAACAATACCTAATCCTGAGGGTGCGCCAGAATCCTTTCGATTGCTCGTTCGCGAACTACGATCTTTATCTCTGGAACTGAATCATTTCCTTGTATCTGAGAAAAACTTCCAGATTAATAGGAAGGAAGTTTGATCGGAATGAATCAGAATTTTTCTTCTATGATCGATCAGTATAAACATCAACAACTTCGAATTGGATTAGTTTCTCCTAAACAAATACGTGCTTGGGCCAACAAAATCCTACCGAATGGAGAGATAGTTGGAGAGGTAACAAAACCCTATACTTTTCATTACAAAACCAATAAACCGGAAAAAGATGGGTTGTTTTGCGAAAGAATTTTTGGACCTATAAAAAGTGGAATTTGTGCTTGTGGAAATTATCGAGTGATCGGGGGTGAAAAAGAAGAACCGAAATTTTGCGAACAATGCGGAGTCGAATCTGTTGATTCTCGGATCCGAAGATATCAAATGGGATACATCAAACTAGCATGCCCGGTGACTCATGTGTGGTATTTGAAACGTCTTCCTAGTTATATCGCGAATCTTTCAGATAAACCTCTTAAGGAATTAGAAGGCCTGGTATACTGCGATGTGTGATTTGATCGAAATTACGATTTTACAGATTCATAATTAAAAACTGTCATCCCATTTAATCCGATTGGGATGCCTCTAGCTCTGACATGTCTATTGTTAAGAATAACATGAAGCTCAGAATTTTGGGTGTATTCAATACCTCCAAATGAAAGAGGAATTAATCCATGGTCGACT